AAAGTCATCATTCTGTTTGGTTTGCACACCCAAAGAATTATTCCCTAGGTCTGCAAGAAGATCAAAAAATACGACATTGTATCAAAAATTATATACAAAAAAATATGAGAATATCCTATGGTGTCGAGGGAATTGCACGCATAGGAATTCGAAAAAGAATTGATCTGATTCAAGTCATAATCTATATGGGATTCCCAAAGTTATTACTAGACGGCGGACCCCGAAGAGTTGAAGAATTGCAGAGGAATATACAAAAAGAACTGAACTGTTTGAACCAAAAACTCAACATTACTGTGACAAGAATTCCAAGCCCTTATGGACAACCTAATATTCTTGGAGAATTTATAGCGGGACAATTAAAGAATCGAGTTTCGTTTCGCAAAGCAATGAAAAAAGCAATAGAATTAAATGAACAGGCGGATACAAAAGGAATTCAAGTCCAAATTGCAGGACGCCTCGATGGAAAAGAAATAGCACGTGTCGAATGGATTAGAGAGGGTAGGGTTCCTCTACAAACCATTCGGGCTAAAATTGATTATTGTTTCTATACAGTCCGAACGATTTATGGGATATTAGGCATAAAAATTTGGATATTTATAGAAGACTAATAAGAATACGTTACTTGTCTTTCTTCTTTATGCGATATCCATTGCAAAAAAAAAAAAAGAAAAAATAACAAACTCTTTGCTTTCAGTCTTTTTTTGATTTATGAATTTTTTTTTTAATGACAATTCTGAATTTCTATAGGATTGCATAAAAAAATGATTAATGATTTGAGAGAATTGCTATGCTTAGTGTGTGACTCGTTGGTTTTTTTGAGAAGATAGGATTAAAAAAAGGAACCAACCTTTACTATGAACTCATTACTATAGAACTAATAACCAACTCATCGCTTTGCATTATCTGGATACCAAAAAGCAGTCAAAATATGATATATTGATCATATACTTGTAGCAACTGCAAGATTTCTTGTAGTGCATACAAAAGAAAACCAATCGAATTGTGATAGAAAATGAAAGTATACAGATAAAAGGAAGCTTGATAGAAAGCTAGAAACAAATATGAATGATATATGATTCCAATATGTATGTAAGGTTTATGAGTCTTCTCAGAAAAACACAAATCAAATAAGGCCATGTAATAAAGCATCAATACGGATTGATCTAGTTATGGGCGAATCAGTTCGTTCATATACAAATAAAAAATAATCAAGAGCCTCGAGCCAATAAAGACTGAGAAGATTGACTCAAGAAAAAATCCTCTGCGGGGGCTCCGTTGTAGAATTCAAACCTAACCATGAATTGAGAAGCAATGGGAACGAAAGAACCCACGAATACGGGGGATTCCATTAAAAAACGAATCTTAATAATTCATTGGGTGGGATGGCGAAACGAACCAGGAACCAATTCATTTATTCCCAAAAGGCATGAACAAATCCTACAACTGAAAGAGATTTGAAAAAGTCAATATTCGCCCGCGAAGTTTTTTAGTAGATTATTGCTATTCAATCTCATTCGATTCTTTTCTTTTTCATTTTTAATAAAAAATCAAAGCAAAAAGAAATAACAAAAACACATTCTTCATAAATCAAATTGTTTCAAATGTTTCGAAATCCAAACAAGATATCCAAATTTTTAATTTAGAATAGATTAATTGAAATCTTCAAAAATTCAGGATTCAATATATTTTACGAATATTCGAAACTTGGAATCGTTTCATTCGCGAGGAGCCGGATGAGGAGAAACTCTCATGTCCGTTTCTGTAGTAGAGATGGTATTGAGAAAGAACCATCCACTATAACCCCAAAAGGACCAGATTTCGTAAACAACATAGAGGAAGAATGAAAGGGATATCTTCTCGCGGAAGCCGCATTTCTTTCGGTAAATATGCTCTTCAGGCACTTGAGCCCGCTTGGATTACATCTAGACAAATAGAAGCAGGTCGGCGGGCAATAACCCGAAATGTGCGCCGTGGTGGAAAAATCTGGATATGTATATTTCCCGACAAACCTGTTACATTAAGACCTACGGAAACACGTATGGGTTCGGGGAAGGGATCCCCCGAATATTGGGTAGCTGTCGTTAAACCGGGTAGAATACTTTATGAAATGGGTGAAGTTGGAGAAAATATAGCCAGAAAGGCTATTTCAATAGCGGCGTCAAAAATGCCTATACGAACTCAATTTATTATGTCAAGTTAGACAGGTAGAACCGACGGAAAAAAGTCTTAGAGATAAAAAAGAATTGTGGGTTTCTTTTATTTTGAATTTGAACAAGAATATTTCTTTTTTTTTTTACTTCGACTTTCTCTTTGCATTGAAAGAACAGATTCAAAAATGATATGATTCAAGCTCAAACCCATTTGAATGTCGCGGATAACAGCGGAGCTCGAGAATTGATGTGTATTCGAATCATAGGAGCGAGTAATCGTCAATATGCTCATATTGGCGACATTATTGTCGCTTTGATCAAGGATGCATTACCAAACACATCTCTAGAAAGATCAGAAGTGATCAGAGCTGTAATTGTTCGTACTTGTAAAGAACTTAAGCGCGACAACGGCATGATAATACGATATGATGACAATGCAGCAGTTGTTATTGATCAAGAAGGAAATCCAAAAGGAACTCGAGTTTTCGGCGCGATTGCCCGAGAATTGAGACAGTTAAATTTCACTAAAATAATTTCATTATCACCTGAAGTATTATAGTATCCCATCCGACTGAATTTAATAGAGTATAGTACTACTCGTTAGTTATTGAATGAAATAGATAACTTCAATTTAGTGAATCAAATTTTATCTGACGCTTATCTCTTTATTTATTTCAAAATATTTTAAAATTCAATAAAATAATTTGAAGTATTCTATTGTTTATATTATTTAAAAATAGAATATTAAACATTTTTAAACATTCTTATTGTTATTGAGTTAGTGAATATTTTCTTTATTACATAAACATAAAAAAAAGCATGTTGATTAGATCAAAAACGCGGGGGCAACAAAAAGTTAAATTTATCATGGGTAGAGACACTATTGCTGACGTAATAACCTCTATACGAAATGCTGACATGAATAGAAAAGGGATGATTCAACTAGAATCTACTAACATCACGGAAAACATTATTAAAATACTTTTACGAGAGGGTTTTCTTGAAAACGTGAGAAAACGTCAGGAAAACAACAAATATTTTTTGGTTGTAACCCTACGACATAGAAGGAATAGAAAAGGAATGTATCCAACTATTTTGAATTTAAAACGGATCAGTAGGCCGGGTCTACGAATCTATTCTAACTATCAACGAATTCCTCGAATTTTAGGCGGGATGGGAATTGTAATTCTTTCTACTTCTCAAGGGATAATGACAGACCGAGAGGCGCGACTGGAAGGAATTAGCGGAGAAATTTTGTGTTATATATGGTAATCCTTCTGATATCTGAATTGTCGCCAGAATTGACTATTTGTCAAAAGAAAAAAAGACGTGTTAATTATTCTTAACATTATTTAATACTTCAAGAGGTTTTAACTAAAACGAAAAGTGGATTCCTAATTCATAATAAAAAGAATTCGAATGATTAGGTGCTTTTTTTTTTACCATCAGCATTTCTTTGTGGGAATACAATTCGAGGTTGGGGTTTCAAATTTCAAGAAATTGATTTTCTTCCAATAAAATAAGTATACTCAGAATTCAGTTTAGGAATGCCAACTATGAAAATAAGGGCCTCCGTTCGTAAAATTTGTGAGAAATGTCGATTGATCCGTAGGAGAGGGCGAATTATAGTAATTTGTTTCAATCCGAGACATAAACAAAGACAAGGATAATCTTTTGAAAAGAGACATAAAGTAAGCAATACAAAAATAGGATTTGTTTTGACATGAAATGGATATATCCATATACCTCGAATTTCTCGTTATAAGATGATAAAGTAAAGTATGGCAAAATCTATACCAAGAACTGATTCACGGCGAAATGTCCGGATTGGGTCACGTAAGAATATATGCCGAATACAAAAGGGCGTTATTCATGTTCAAGCAAGTTTCAACAATACCATTGTGACTATTACAGATGCCCGAGGTCGGGTAATCTCTTGGGCCTCCGCCGGTACTTGTGGATTCAAAGGTACAAGAAGGGGGACTCCATTTGCTGCTCAAACCGCAGCAGGAAAGGCTATTCGTACAGTCATAGATCAAGGTATGCAACGAGCAGAAGTGATGATCAAAGGTCCCGGTCTCGGTAGGGATGCAGCATTACGAGCTATTCGACGAAGTGGTATACTATTAAGTTTCGTACGTGATGTAACCCCTATGCCCCATAATGGATGTAGGCCCCCTAAGAAAAGACGTGTATAGAAATGAAAATGAAATAGATTTCAAGAGAAATAAACAATTCAATGATCTGATCAAATAATATTAATATGGTTCGAGAGAAAGTAAGAGTATCTACTCGGACACTACGGTGGAAGTGTGTTGAATCAAGAGCAGATAGTAAGCGTCTTTATTATGGACGCTTTATTCTGTCTCCACTTAAGAAAGGACAAGCCGATACAATAGGCATTGCAATACGAAGAGCTTTGCTTGGGGAAATAGAAGGAACATGCATCACCCGAGCAAAATTTGAAAAAATACCACATGAATATTCTACGATAAGGGGTATTCAAGAATCAGTCCATGAGATTTTAATGAATTTGAAAGAAATTGTATTGCGAAGTAATCTGTATGGAACTAGCAACGCGTCCATTTGTTTCCAGGGCCCTGGATGTGTAACTGCTCAAGATATTATCTTACCAACTTCTGTGGAAATCATTGATAACACACAGCATATAGCTACACTAACAGAACCAATTCATTTTTGTATTGGATTACAAATCGAGAGAAATCGAGGATATCATATAAAAACACCCAAAAACTTTCACGAAGAAAGTCATCCTATTGATGCTGTATTCATGCCTGTTCGAAATGCAAATCATAGTATTCATTCTTATGAGAATGGAAATGAAAAAGAAGAGATACTTTTTCTTGAAATCTGGACAAACGGTAGTTTAACTCCTAAAGAGGCGCTTCACGAGGCCTCTCGAAATTTAATTAATTTATTTATTCCTTTTCTACACGCGGAAGAAGAAAACTTACATTTCGAGAACAATCATCACAGGGTTACTTTACCTTTTTTTACTTTGCATTATCGATTAGCTAATCTAAGGAAAAAAAACAAAGAAATAGCATTGAAATCTATTTTTATTGACCAATTAGAATTGCCTCACAAGTTCTATAATTGCCTTAAAAAGTCAAATATACATACATTATTTGAACTCTTGAATAAGAATCAAGAAGACCTTATACAAATTCAACATTTTCACATAGAAGATGTAAAACAGATATTGGATATTCTAGAAAAAGAAAAAGCATTTCAGAAGCGATTTACCGAAGAATAAATACGAAATGCATTGCATTTATTTCATCTTTAGTTTATTAAAAAAAATGAAATGGGTTTTTACATCACTTTAATATATTGAAAGATAATCTATATATTCCAGCGAAATCAAAAATTGAATAGATTAGATCTATCTAGGGAAAATTCTCTTTTAATTTTAAAGAGACTATTCCCTAGATACATAAGCCGTGCTATTCTATTTTATTTCCCAATTGAATCAATTTAAAACAGACCTAAAGTTAGGGATTTTTCAATAGGTAATGTTGCTCCAATACCCAACCAAAGGGCCACCACAGTACCAATCAAAAAGACCGTTGTTGCTACTGGGCGACGAAATGGATTTTGGAATTTATTAACATTCTCCAAAAAAGGTACTGTTAATAATCCTGCGGGTACTGAAACCATTAAAAGAACACCTAATAATTTATTAGGGACTGTACGAAGTATTTGAAATACCGGAAAGAAATACCATTCCGGTAATATTTCTAAAGGGGTTGCAAATGGATCCGCGGGTTCACCAATCATTGATGGTTCTAGAACCGCTAAGCCTACGTTACACGCAATAGTGCCTAAAATGACTACCGGAAAAATATATAAAAGATCGTTGGGCCATGCGGGTTCTCCATAATAATTATGGCCCATCCCCTTAGCTAATTTAGCTCGTAATACAGGATCATTTAAATCTGGTTTCTTTGTTATTTGGATAGGTGAATTCTTATAGATCCATCCCCCGAAAGAACCGGACATGATAATTTTTTATCATCCGGCTCGAGCAAGAATCAAACGAACAAAAAGGCTCCCTATATATCTATATAAAAAAAATGGATCTTTATGTTTCAAAATTGAAAATCTATAAAGTAAAATATCTCCACATCTATATCTATGAATGAGTTCATGTAAGACAAGATTGACCGGATTGGGTTGGATTCAATTTTTCAAAATTGCAACGATTAATTGGTTAGTTGGAAGGAATTTCGTTCTTACAAGTTAAATGCTCAATACCCAAGCAAGCTTAATCATAATCAAGTGCTTTCTGGGTCGTCTCGGACCTTGCAATTGGACCTTATCCACCTCAAATCTTCAAATTGGTACATTCCATACAAAGGATTTACTTGTTACTAATAGAGTATAGCCTCGCCTTCCTTTTCTTTAGATCCCTTGTTTCACTCCGATAGTATCATAAATCAGGCTGATGCAGAGGAAATGGCTGCATTTCGATACTATTAAATTGGTAAAACAAAATCTGCCTTATTAGTAGGTCACATCGCTTATTCTAATGGATCTTACGGAGCCTGAATATGATCGGAGCTGATCATAGATCATAGAAAAAAGTCTCTTCAAACAAACCCGCCTATCCTACTATAGGGTAGGGGATTTAAAATTTACGGGGTGGTTGGAACAAAGACACATTAATTAGGTTATGAATTCCAATGTGGCAGATAAGGGTATATATCTTTCTGCACGGTCCAATCAATAGTTCAAGTCACACACTCCCATAATCCATTTTTTCGTCGTAGAATTCCCCTCAACTATACAGTATAATATTCTTTATTTGACACGACTAGTGAAGGGAAATATCCAAAGATATGTCTTATTCTTTTCAAGAATCCATATTTCTAGCAATGAAATACTATTCTTCCTCCTCAAGTGAGAAATAGAAATATTTAATTCTCAATTTTGACTATGATATAGATTCTTTATAAAGGACCCGAAATACCTTGCTTACGTATCATTAGAAAATGCATTAACATAAATACGGCAGTAAGAAGAGGTAATACAAAAGTGTGTAAACTATAAAAACGAGTCAAAGTGGATTGTCCCACACTAGCACTTCCCCGTAATAACTCTACTAAAGGAGATCCTATTACAGGAATAGCTTCCGGTACACCTGTTACAATTTTGACTGCCCAATAACCAATTTGGTCCCAAGGTAAGGAATAACCAGTTACCCCAAAAGATGCGGTCAATACAGCCAGAACCACACCGGTAACCCAAGTTAATTCGCGAGGTTTTTTAAAACCCCCAGTGAGATACACACGAAATACATGGAGGATCATCATTAGGACCATCATACTTGCGGACCACCGATGAACTGATCGGATTAACCAACCAAAATTAACTTCAGTCATTATATATTGAACAGAAGCAAAAGCCTCAGTAACAGTTGGACGGTAGTAAAAAGTCATAGCAAACCCTGTAGCTACTTGTACTAAAAAACAAGTAAGTGTAATTCCTCCTAGACAATAAAATATATTGACATGAGGGGGAACATATTTACTGGTTATATCATCTGCAATCGCCTGAATCTCAAGACGTTCTTCGAACCAATCATAGACTTTATTGAGATAGGTAAACGAATAGTACTCCCCCTCGGAGAACCGTATCTGAAAATTTCATCTCGTACAGCTCAAACAAAAAACCAAAGTATTGTTTTACTTGGAAGGGCCATGGATTTGAAACCTTGTAACCAACCCCCCCTTTTTCACGTCGATGAGAAGACGAGTTATTATTTGTGGTTATAATGCTAAAATATCAAGTTGGCTCATTGATCGTTACTGGCCTGTTGAATCTTCTATTTTCCTATTCACCGCTTCTTTTCTGTGATTTGTGATTTTCTTTGTGTCTACTCTAGATTTACTCTTCTTTTTTTGATAGGAATTCTCTTGTTACGAACCTATTAATCGATTGAAACCTCAGATTCATACTAGAACCACGATGATTAATTAAAAGTACAAAATAAGCCCAAAGATTCTATGAGTAAGAATCATTAGATGATCATTTATTCAACGAATAGATATAATAAACTCAAAATAAAAAGAAAGTTTTTTCCTTTGATCAAAATCATCAATCAATAAGGGAATTTTGTTGAAAAAGAAGAAAAAACCCTTTTGATTTAGAACTTATACCAGTCTTTGACAAATTGATTTTCTAAGCCCGGTCGCGTGGTAAGTAGGAATCATAGTTATTGATTGGGATCTATTTCATATATTTCCGTGCTCCAGATACTCGAATAAATCTCTGACGAGGAAAAACCATCTCTATAAAGATGACAGACTCCTTCTCTGTATTACCAATAAGATCAATTAGAACAAGTCACACACTCATATTCCAGAAATACAGAAAAAAAGAAATTCCACGATCGAACTACCAATAAAGAGATAATGGGATAAAAATACGAAACCGAAATACTTTACTTTGTATTCGTATTAAAAATCTAAGAATTGACCTTTCTTGTGAGAATCTAATTCATTGAAATTCCATCCAGTAAAACGGAAGAATTATAAATTTCTAAAATAATAGATAGGAATACTGCAAATAGAGCCATTGCAACACCCATTAAAGGAGTGGTTCCCCATCCAGGAGCTACTTTACCATATTCTGAATTCAATGGTTTTAATAAACTACCTACAGCAGTTTGTCTTGGTCCCGATCTAGAACCGCCCTCAACGCTTTGTGTAGCCATAAATCCTCTTCTTTTTTATTTTATTCATTGAGATCTGTTGACTTTGTATACTATTCCGTTGTAAATAAACGATCTTATCATAGATCCATAGAGCCGCGGTAGCCTTTGAAGTTATATAATAATGGAAACAGCAACTCTAGTCGCCATCTCTATATCTGGTTTACTTGTAAGTTTTACTGGGTATGCCTTATATACTGCTTTTGGGCAACCCTCTCAACAATTAAGAGATCCATTCGAAGAACACGGGGACTAGTTGAAGTAATGAGCCCCCCAATGTTCAATGTGATGTTGGGGGGCTCATTACTTCAATTAATAGGATGAAAAATCATTTCATCTTTTTAGTTGGAACTTTCGGCGGTTCTCGAAAAAAGATAGCGAAAAAAATTATCCCTAGAGTCGAGACTAAGAGGAATGTATAAACCAATGCTTCCATAAATTTGATCATGCTTTACAATTATAGCTTCCATACCTGTTTGTTGTGGATTATCTCTTGGATAAAGAAATACGAACAAGAGTCAATGAAAAGATTAAAGAAAAGATGCCAATTTCTATTTCCACATTAATCTATTCTATATCAACTAAAAAAAGAAAAGAAAAAAGATAAGAGAGAAATCTTGTATTAGACTACCTGCCTTCTTGTCGTTGGATCTCCAAGTTTTTGGAATGCTCCAAATTCCACTTGAGCATCCAAATCCGGGTCAATACCAGCAAAAACATCTCTAAACAAGGTTCTAGCACCATGCCAAATGTGTCCGAAGAAGAAGAGCAGAGCAAACGACGCATGCCCAAAAGTAAACCAACCCCTTGGACTGCTACGAAAAACACCATCTGATTTCAAAGTAGCACGATCTAATTCAAAAATTTCACCTAATTGAGCACGTCTCGCATATTTTTTCACAGTCGAAGGATCACTATAACTGACTCCATTAAGTTCGCCACCATAGAACTCAACAGTTACACCGACTTGTTCGACACTATACTTCGATTCTGCCCTTCTAAACGGAACATCGGCCCTAACAATTCCGTCTCCGTCTACCAAAACAACCGGAAATGTTTCAAAAAAAGTAGGCATACGGCGTACAAAAAGTTCACGCCCTTCTTTATCTCTAAAAATTGGATGCCCTAACCAACCAACAGCTATTCCATCCCCGCTGTCCATCGATCCTGCTCTGAACAACCCCCCTTTTGCCGGATTATTCCCGATGTAATCATAAAAAGCTAATTTTTCGGGAATTTTAGACCAAGCTTCTGATAAACTTTGATTTTTAGCTAATCCAGCGCCAACTCTTCGATATATTTCTTGCTGGAAATATCCTTGATCCCATTGATAACGGGTGGGACCAAATAATTCGATAGGGGTAGTTGCTGAACCATACCACATAGTTCCCGCAACAACAAAAGCGGCAAAAAAGACAGCAGCGATACTACTGGAAAGCACGGTTTCAATATTTCCCATACGTAATCCTTTATACAGACGTTGGGGTGGACGGACACTAAGATGAAATAGGCCTGCTAATATGCCTAAAGTGCCCGCTGCAATATGATGAGAAGCTATTCCTCCCGGAATAAAAGGATCAAAACCTTCTACCCCCCACGCTGGATTTACAGGTTGTACCTTTCCGGTTAGTCCATAAGGATCGGACACCCATATTCCAGGACCGTACAATCCTGTTACATGAAATGCGCCAAAACCAAAACAAGCCAACCCTGAAAGAAATAAATGAATTCCAAAAATCTTGGGCAAATCCAAAGAGGGTTTTCCTGTACGTTCATCACAAAATATTTCTAAATCCCAATACACCCAATGCCAGATAGCCGCTAAGAAGCACAACCCAGAAAACACAATATGTGCACCGGCCACACCTTCGTAACTCCAAATACCCGGATTCGTTATAGTTCCTCCTGTAATACTCCAACCGCCCCATGAATTGGTTATTCCTAAACGAGTCATAAACGGTATAACGAACATACCTTGTCTCCACATTGGATCAAGAACGGGATCAGAGGGATCAAAAACTGCTAATTCATATAGAGCCATTGAACCAGCCCAACCAGCAACTAAGGCTGTATGCATTATATGGACAGAAAGCAAACGACCGGGATCATTCAATACGACGGTATGAACACGATACCAAGGTAAACCCATGGAAATACCCCTTTATCAACGAAAAATAGACACTATGTAACTTTATTGCATTAGCAAAAACTATGCTATGAACTTTTTGGAATTATCTTCAAGAAAGGAGTAATATTTGTTCTATTCTTTTTTTTAGTAAAAACGGAACAATTTGGTTCCTAGTAAGAAAGAGAAGCAGATCTATTCTATACCCGATAAGGAACAATACGCAATGGGGTTAATCCCATTTTTGATCAACAAATGCATCTATATTTAGGAATCATTCAAAACAAAAGAACTATTTTGTTTTGAATCGTAAACATTTTGATCGATTTATGACTCAAATATCATAAAAGACAATATTATTAAGCCAATAAACGCATTGTTACGCTTCCACATCAAAGTCCAATATAGTACTTAATTCTTTTTTATTTCATTTTATGCCTATTGGTGTCCCAAAAGTACCTTTTCGAAGTCCTGGAGAGGAAGATGCCTCTTGGGTTGACGTATAGTGCGACTTGTCAGATATATTGGGTCATATGGGATTTCCCCCGTTCTCTCCCCCGATTGAGATATCCTATGTTTCGGCCAAAAAAGATTGAATTACCAATAATTTGGCGCGTGAAATGCAATTCGATTTGAGGGATATTCAAATTCATATTAACAATTAGAATAATTTATGGTTGAATTTTTTGGAACACTAAAATGAAGTCTTCATAAGTAAAGTATTCAGGCTCCCTTTAGAAAAAAAAAAAAGACGTAATATTATTGACATTTGTCCTATATGTGCAAATCAAAGTTGGGCAGATTTTTACTCGGAGTAGAGCATAAACCTAAAAGAATTGAAAAGGCCTATTCAGGAACAAGAAAAGAACATCGTGATTAAAAGAAAATGAAATCGCGATGAAGCAATGCATCAATGATAAATTAATTCGATATGTTTAATCTTAATGTATTTTTTTTTTGAGAGGGAAGGGGCACAAAACGAACTCATTTCTTTCTTGAAAAAAGAAAGAAAATACGTTTCATTAATATACGAAATTTTCTAATTTCTTATAATTAAGAAAAGAAACCGCTCTCAAAAATAAACTAAATAAATAATATATAGATATATATAATAGTTTCATTTTAAAAAGAAAGAGCTGGAATCGACACATTGAGTCGTTTTTTCTCAATTTTTGTTGAACCGTATGGATCAAAAGGTGCATGTACGGCTCTTACGGGATACAAATTTGATCCTAATCAACCGACTTTATCGAGAAAGATTACTTTTTTTAGGCCAAGAGGTTGATAGCGAGATCTCGAATCAACTGATTGGTCTTATGGTTTATTTGAGTATAGAGAATGATAACAAGGATTTGTATTTGTTTATAAACTCTCCTGGCGGATGGGTAATCCCGGGGGTCGCTATTTATGATACTATGCAATTTGTTCAACCTGATGTGCATACAATATGCATGGGATTAGCGGCTTCAATGGGATCTTTTATACTCGTCGGTGGAGAGATTACCAAACGTCTAGCATTCCCTCACGCTTGGCGCCAATGAGTTTTTTACGAAAAAAAGACTATGCATGAAATTAGGAAAATGAAGTAATAATAGCATGGCACATCGAATTCGATATACGAATTTTTTTTTTCAAAACATTCAATTATATATCGAAAGAGTAGTATGAAATTAGAAGAAAGGGTCTTTCCCATTTTCTCGTCGCTATGGTCGGGATCCATTTTAGCGTCACAAACCTTTTTTTTTAGTTTCCCACCGAAGAAATTACGATATTTATATTTATTGATATACTTATGAATATACTTTTGAAAGAGTAAAAAAAAAAAAGAAAATAAATAAAAACTTTGGGATTGCTGAATCACAGAGGAGATAAATATATAAAGCAACGGAGCCATCATAGTATTTTGTTAACTACTCTGAAATCGGAAAGGAAGGATGGTAATTGGATCGTTTGACGATGTCAATCCGATAAACCCTATAATTTCTATATATGTTCTATCTCTTTAATTGATGATTCTTTGATGGAAGGTCAAACTGAATTCCATTCTAGAGCCGTATGCAATGCCTGCCCGTACGGTTGTTCTATACTTTCTTTTTTTATTTATCTCTTTCCATCTCATAATCGAGATAGAAGAACCTTTTGTTCCATCATTAGGGTAATGATACATCAACCTGCGAGTTCTTTTTATGAGGCACAAACGGGAGAATTTATCCTAGAAGCAGAAGAACTACTTAAATTGCGAGAAACCATTACAAGGGTTTATGTACAAAGAACGGGCAAACCCTTATGGCTTGTATCCGAAGATATGGAAAGGGATGTTTTTATGTCAGCAACGGAAGCCCAAGCTCATGGAATTGTTGATCTTGTAGCAGTTGAATAAAAAATAAAAATTGCAGTAGGGGGAATAAGTTTGAATAAATCAACAATTTTTATTTTTTTATTTAGTTATTACCGGATTCAATAATATCTTATTCATCTATTCCATGGGAATGGAATTCATAATTAGCTGGTTAAGATCAATCTAAACCAACCTATTCATTATGGATCCGATTCAACATGCCAACTATTAAACAACTTATTAGAAACACAAGACAGCCAATCCGAAATGTCACGAAATCCCCCGCTCTCGGGGGATGTCCTCAGCGACGAGGAACATGTACTAGGGTGTATGCGCGACTCGTTCAGATCAGTTCTAATAGAAAGAAGGAAAGCCCTTTTCCAGTATCAAAGATCAGTACTATTTTTTTTCTTCTATTTTCTATTGGAATTCAAATAGAAGAAAAAAAGAAATCGAAGAAAGAAGCACGTACGTTCACTATATCAAACTAAAAAAGATCTATTGGATTCTTCCATTGGATAGGAAATTTATGGTTTGCATTGGTGCAAATTGAATTCACTCCCTTTTCAAAATAGAAGATGATAAAAAATTCCTCATTGGTAACGAATGTTTATCCATTAAGCGAGCAACTATTATTTTGAAAACAAAATTTGACTATGAAAAAACGGACTAAGAGGGTCCAGCTACTCCAGCAAATCTTTATAATTTTATATCGTTACTATAACTATATAAGTAAACTATATAAGTAGATCTCATTGTGAAAGACTTTTTACTAGATCATGGGTAGAGCAAAAGGATGGAAACTGTACAAGTTATCAATAGTATTCATTAAATAAAGTCGAAGGAAAGGACTCCGGTATATAGAGAGTACCTTCTCGTTTTAGAAAGAACCATAGAAACGATGGAACCCACGATTGCCCTTTTATATACATAGGCATTCAACTCAAAATAATAAATTGTATTGATACTAGGTATCAAAAAACGAAAACAGAAAAAATCTTCTATTAAAAGAAATTCAAATAAATAGAAATGAATAGGAATAAAAAAATCGTGGTCGGGAAGGTTATAGTAGCAAAAGCCATTGGAATTCGTATTTTATACATTGGAAGAATGCGTGTTGGTATTACTAAACTAGTAAATTGGAAAAGAATAACTGAAAGAAAGGAAATCCATTAGTTATTCATTAAGGTTTCATTTATTCAATGACCAGAATTACACGAGGATATATAGCTCGTAGACGTCGAACAAAAATTCGTTTATTTGCATCAAGCTTTCGTGGAGCTCATTCGAGACTTACTCGAACAATTATACAACAGAAAATCAGAGCTTTGGTTTCGTCTCATCGAGATAGAGATAAGCGAAAAAGGGCTTTTCGGCGTTTGTGGATCGCTCGCATAAATGCAGTAATTCGTAAGAATTTTGTATCCTATAGTTATAGTCATTTTATACACAATCTGGACAAGAACCGGTTGCTTTTTAATCGTAAAATAGTTGCACAGATAGCTATATTAAATAGGAATTGCCTTTATATGATTTCTAATTCAATCAAAAAAAAATAAATAAATTCTTCAATTTTAAGGAAAAATTCGAATTGTAAGTTCGACTATTGAAAATGTCATTTTCTGGAGAATGAACTCCGGGAAAGTAGAATCAAAATGAGTATGATAAAGATAAAGTCGTTCAAAATAAAATGAGCAACCAAACACGTCCAATAAATATACAATACAAAAAGATTGCTTCTTCGACGATTCTTGTTTTTTTTTTACGATAAGTAGGAGAAATCCAATCAAGATTAGATTGGATTCTCGAATTCTTCGAATAAAACATCAAACTCTATTTCAGTTTTCGAATTTTAATTGGGATTCAAATTGAAGAGGAAAGTAAACCTACTTTTTTATTTATTCCGGATTCGAAGACCATTAGCTTTGGCAGTCGATTCGCTTCTCTCAAATTGTTTATCATTATTAATATTAATAAAGGGTAATAAAGATAAAATACGAGCTTGTTTTATAGCAATAGTAATTAATCGTTGTTGTTTTAAGGTCAATCTATTCACCCGTCTGGATAATAGTTTTCCTTGTTCACTAATAAATCGACTAATTAAACTCATGTTTCTATAATCAATTCGATCCCCCGATTGGATCGGGGGCAAACGCCTACGAAAAGATCGTTTTGATTTCCGAAAGGATCGCTTTTCCATACTTTGTTTATTCCTTATCTCGAAACTACTATTCCAATCTGATTCAAAATCATTTTGAATTCAAAAAAAGATTGGTTTTTTTGATTTTGAGTTAATTCAATTCTGTTAACTAAACTATTTAAATTTCGAATAATAAATAGGGTCTCTCGAATAGAGAAGATGTCCTTTTTTTGTTCCTGATATAAGAGTGATACTTGGGTTGGTTTATTTCTTTATCTCCCCGTGAATCGTATGTTTGTAACAATAGGGACAGAATTTTCTCAATTCCAAGCGACTCGGCGTGTTGTGTCGATTCTTTTGAGTCATATATCTGGAAATACCCCTTGATTCCTTAGTAAGTCCGTTTCGAAGACAATTGCTACATTCCAAAGTAACTGTTACTCGGGCATCTTTTCCCGTGGCCATGACCCTCCTTTAGTTTGAGTTTTTGATTCAATCAACTCTTCTTATTTGCTGATCTTCAAGTGCCTAGCAAAAAGAAAAAAAAAAAGAAATAAATAAAAAAAAGGGTTGCTAAGTTGAAATTATGAAAGATTTCGTTACAATCAATCATATTACAATCTAATATTGTAAGAAATTTGAAATAGAATTTAGAATTCATTTTTCAAGTTTAAGTGGAAGAACGAATTAAAACTCTATTGAATTTAGCTATATTGAATTCGATTCGACGTATATCCTATATAGTACACTATTTCACTTTCCTATCTTGTATTCCAGTTTTTTCATAGACCCCTTTCTGTTCTCACTCTATTTTTTATAAATAGAATTGAACGCTGAGCTCAAATTTTGCCGAGGTTGAATTCATTTTTTTTCTATCTTTCCTCTTTCTTTATTTTGTCTCTAAGTATCTAATTGAATTTTTGATAATTCAAAAAAGAGGGGAAGGGATTAGTCACAGATCTTTTGATTCTATCTCTAATCTTCTTCACCCCTTCCCATGTTACTAACTAAACTAGTATGAAAAAAAAGGAAATGTCAACGCATCTGGGAATAAACGATTGATCTCTATCAACAGGCCCGCTAAAGACCCGAACCAGAGAGTACTTAGTACCGGTGCCACGGAAAGATAGGTTTTTAGATCTCGCATTTTTAATCCTCCTTCTTTATGTTTTAATGTTTTATTAAAATATCTAATGGTAATACATATCGGATATGGAAATATTTGAGATTCCTTTGTATTTTACACGGGATTCCTAATTTCATTTAAGAGAATAAAAAAGAGATAAGATTCTCGCTTTCTTAAAAGGAAAAAAAGTACCTTTCGTCCCCTCCCCCCAGTATTCCCTTGTTCTTTTTTACGATCAGTTTTTTGATATTCCTATGTATATAAGCATCTTATTATAATAATAGAATATATGTTATATTCTATGAATATAATCATATGAATACGAGATTTTCTCGTAGATATGCGTTAAAATAAAAGAAAGAAAATAAATGTAAAAAAAAATTGTCTATGTTCCTGAATGGAAGGAATGGAAAAACTAAGGTTTTTGAAAACAAGACGGGGATTCTCTACAATGACAATGTAGACCGTTTGAAAGAAAGGGGTGTAGCGCAGCTTGGTAGCGCGTTTGTTTTGGGTACAAAATGTCACAGGTTCAAATCCTGTCATCCCTACCTGTTACTTCTCTGTTGAGAAGTAACAAGGAATCAATTGAAATCGATTCAATTCAAATCACACATACATTTTTTTGTATCTTATTCTCTAAGATTAGTCTAGGCATTCAAGATAAGATTAGAGTGGGGGAGAAAAAGAATCCTCTTCTTGGCTGTTGTGATAAGAAGACTTTTTAGAAGTTATAAGAAAAAATAAAGAAAAGCGCTCTTAGTTCAGTTCGGTAGAACGTGGGTCTCCAAAACCCGATGTCGTAGGTTCAAATCCTACAGAGCGTGATTCTGGGCTTGATTAGTCTGAAAATTACATGCAAATACAAATAATTGAGCAGAAGAGTAATCAGAATTTGACCTCCTGTTTTCTTAAAAAAAAAAGGAACAGGAGGTCAAATTAGCAAAAAAAAACTGTTAATTAATCAAAGGTCTAACTGATCACCACGTCTGTATTGTAAATATGCAGTTACAAATAATCCCGCTAAAGTAATAGGAATTAGACCTAAGACAATTCCAAATAGAAAAACTTCAATCATTTCAATTTTTTTCTTAAAATAAAAAGGAAAAAATAGAGGTACTATATATCAATATCACTAAATAAACATTCGCAGTGCCAGGGAATCTCAATGACCAATAATTGTAAATACATTTGGTAATGAACTATAAAATCTCGGAGTACCCGAAAAGGATTTCCTTTTCGTTTTATGGGTTGTGCTCATTCAATTGATTTCAAATCACTCGTATCTTGTTGAGACTAATAAAGAGAGCTGAGGTTATAGTTAAAGCTGCTAGTAGAAAACCAAAATAACTAGTTATAGTAAGCATGAAGGGGCTAAATGAAATATGTTCTTTTTCGACATATATTTAGAAAACATTTCCCTAAGTTTGAAGATAAGACGATAAGAAAAAATAGCAATTGAAACGAAAAAGAATAAGTTCAATTCTTAGTTGTTAATGCATGAAGCAATCATTACACTACTAATAAAAGACTAAGGCAAGTAAAGTTTAAAAGGGGATAAGTTAATCATTTTGAGCATTTACTCTATTTTTATTTTGTAGATCTTTTGTTTTATCCTATCTATCAAATCGATTTTTGAAAATCAAATAAAGAGTGAATTTAGATGTTATAATACCCCTTCCCTTTTTTGAAGAGATTATTCCAGTACTCAACTAATAAATAAGGAAAGAAAATAAATCGAATTGATTCAAATAAAACTCAAATAAAGTAGTCAAATTCCATTCGTAGACCAGCAATCCTTATCATTTTTTTTCTTTTCTAGTTTATTGATTGTTTCCCTATTTTTTTTTTATTATTATATAATTTCAATTTCGAATTTATTACGAATAATAGAGAAATAGATTTTTTTTAATCAATACTTTATACTCTTCTTACTTGTTACTGTACGAATCAGCAATTTGCTTTAAATGAAATAAACTAAAATGAAAAACCAACCCCTTGGATTCACATTTTACCTAATGGAAGTTTTCCGGTTCGAAACAATAATAATATAATAGAGAGAAAAAAACCTTATATAAATTTAAGAAATTTCATCTCAAATCATCAATTTAGACTTCTACATTGACAAGGAAAATAAAAAAGAAATTATCTACTAGTCCTTCATTTACATACTGATTCAAATTGCGTTGCTGTCTTAGAGGAAGGATAGCTATACTGATTCGGTATACTGGAAAAAAGCCCTTGGTACAATATTGACGATCTCACAAGGATGAACAAACCGCAGTGAATTTCCATTTACTGATATCATCTTTTACAGAATCGACCCCCTTTTAATCGTACAAGAATATGCGGAGCTCAGCATGTCTGGAAGCACAGGAGAACGTTCTTTTGCCGATATTATTACCAGTATTCGATACTGGGTTATTCATAGTATTACTATACCCTCTCTATTTATTGCGGGTTGGTTATTCGTCAGCACGGGTTTAGCTTATGATGTATTTGGAAGTCCCCGCCCAAACGAATATTTTACAGAAAGCCGACAAGGAATTCCATTAATAACTGGGCGCTTTGACTCTTTGGAACAACTCGATGAATTTAGTAGATCTTTTTAGTTTTAGGAGGAACCAATGACTATAGATCGAACCTATCCAATTTTTACAGTCCGATGGTTAGCTGTTCATGGACTAGCTGTACCTACCGTTTCTTTTTTGGGATCAATATCAGCAATGCAGTTCATACAACGATAAACATAATCAAAATTAGAGAGATATGACACAATCAAACCCGAACGAACAAAATGTTGAATTGAATCGTACCAGTCTATACTGGGGGTTATTACTTATTTTCGTACTTGCTGTTTTATTTTCTAATTATTTTTTCAATTAATTAAAATAAAAAAAAAAGTAAGAGAAGAAAAGAGACTGGTAGAATATGAAATAATAATTAGTAATTTGCTTATCTCATTCGGAAGGATCGCATCTCATACTTATCTATGACTGTATGTGTCTCTAGCATGACAACTTGATGAAATGGTGGAGGAAGCAAGATAAATGGCCGATACTACTGGAAGGATTCCTCTTTGGATAATAGGTACTGTAACTGGTATTCTTGTGATTGGTTTAATAGGTATTTTCTTTTATGGTTCATACTCAGGGTTGGGCTCATCTTTGTAAGAATCTAAAATAATCTAATAATCGGGTGAACTGAGTTGGAGACATGAAAGCTTAAGAACTCAAGGGATCCCTTGAGTTCTTAAGCTTTCATAATAGAATATATTATTTTGATTTCAATTAGAAAATTCAAATTTTATTTTGAAAATGTCATTCATTGATTTTGAACATCTATTATTGAAGCATAGTATCGATCTTTCAAAGTTATACTCAAATTACTTGATTTCGTTTTCCTAAATGAACCTATCTATTTAACGAGTACGGATATTATTTTAATCCTTTCTTTTCTAATAAACCTCCGTTTTATTTTCTCAAAAAATTGCGCTCTATTTTCTATTTTTTGATTGTTCACTACTCCCATCTATACTTTAATTAAATATAGAAATAGAAGAAACAAAAAGATTCTGAGAAATCTGTCAAAAATCAAAAAATAGAAACTCAGATTAAGAATAGTTATCTTAGACGAAGGGGATCAAAAACTATTCTTGTTGTCGTCACAAGAAATCAAAATTGCACATTTCTTGTGACGACAACAAGAATAAACTAAGAAAATAAAGAAAATAAACGCTTTCTATTCTGCACTTACTTATTATCTGAAGTTTAGTATTCGGTATTCAATAAAATTTTCTCTTTTATTAGAAAACTATTAAGACATTCTCTGATAAGAGTAAGAGAGTCACTCGGTTCAATTTGGATTGAAAAAAATAAGAGATAAAGTAAAAAAAACTTCTTTATAATATTCCTACGATGAAGAGGAAACAGTATAAGTAACCCCCAATGACTTCGAAACAAGCAAAAATTGGTTCATAATTTTTGATCATGCATAACACCAATAAGAATTTTATTCCTTTTCCTTTACGAAATTGAGATTGATAAATTTACAAATCTAAAAATTCATTTCAGATAATTGAACCTTCTCAAACTGTTTTTTCTTTAGAACCAAAAAGATTTGTGCTAAAATAACAGATGCCAAGAAGAACAAAAGACCTTGGACACGTAATGGATCTTGAAGTACTATTTCAGTATCCCCTTGACCAAATCCACCCACATTAGGATTACTCGTTAATGGCTGATCAAGTTTGATGGATTCGCCCTCTGAAACGAGAAGCTCTGGCCCTGGAGGAATAATATCAACCACTTGACGCCCATCTAACATATCCGCTATAGTTATTTCGTATCCCCCCTTTTCTTTTCGTATGATTTTACTTACTCTACCGGCCGCTGTAGCGTTATAAACCGTATTGTTACTCTTGTTCCCGTCGGGATAAATTTGACCCCTTCCCCTGTTCCCCCCCACATATATGGGATATTTTAAGAAGTGAACATCTTTATTATTAGCGGGATCCGGGGAAAGAATAGGAAAAGTTATTTCACTGTATTTCTGACCAGGAATAGGACCTATAACAAGAATATTTTTTTGAGTGGGTCGATAGCTCTGAAAAGAAAGATTGCCTATCTTTTCTTTCATCTCGGGTGAAATACGATCCCGGGGTGCTAATTCAAATCCTTCAGGTAAGATAAGAACAGCACCCACATTCAACCCCCCCTTTTTTCCATTAGCAAGAACTTGTTTCACTTGCGTATCATAAGGAATTCGAACAACTGCTTCAAATACAGTATCAGGAAGTACTGCTTGCGGAACCTCAATATCCACGGGCTTATTAGCTAAATGGCAATTGGCACATACAATACGCCCGGTTGCTTCGCGCGGATTTTCATAACCCTGCTGAGCAAAAATGGGATATGCATTTGAGATAGATGCTTGAGTGATGATATATATCATAAACGATACGGAAATAGATCGAATAATTTCTTTCTTTATCGTGATCCAAGAAAAAAAAAGGTTATTTTTAATTTGCATAGTCCAATCATTGATCCCAAAAATTTCTACAATAAAATGAGGTAGGTCACTCGAATAGTTCCCTACCCACAAGTCTGCTATTTACGTAAATTCTTTTATGCGAATAGAAAATATTCGAGGGGAAATCTCCGTAGGTTCGAAGGAGTGGGTACATCTTAAAATGCTTTGCTTATGTGCAAAGTCCGAAATATTCGAGTTGGATCAGTCATTCATTGAATGATAAATCACTACAAGTGATGGAGATAGACGATTTAAATAATGGAAGATCCAATATTTGAAAATTGTGTCTATAATGACTGGAAACGTAGAAACAAGGCCAGATATAATTTTCTCATTATGAACAAATCCAAAATCTTTGTAGACATAGCCAATCATTAGTTCCCAACCATGGGGCGAATGGAATCCGATACATAAATCAGTTAATAAAAGAATAGAAAAAGCTTTTATTGTGTCACTTAAATTATATAGAAATTCTTGAACCCAAGAGTTAAGAATAAGAAGTTCTTCATTACCTAGAATTGAATAAGCACTTAAAATAATGAAACAGATTATATTTGTCGAGAAGTGCAAAATCATATGGATATGATCCTCATTGTTTATCTTTATCAATTGGATCGTTTCGTTGTGGATTCCTCTATGAGCACTTTGCAACCCTATTTCCGGGTATTCTTTGATTATTTCGTCCAATAGTAAGAGTTCCTCTAATTCGATGAATTTGTCTATAATACTCTTTTCCTGAATATCAGTCAAAAAAGTTTCGGATTGTGTAGTATTCCACCAATCAGTAACCCAAGATTCAACATTTTTCTTAAATGAAAGAGAAACCCCCCAAGGCAAAAATACTATAGATAGAACAGAAAGAAAAGGGAGAAATGCTTTCTTTTTTTCCATTTTTTTTGAATTGCTAATGAACTCGCCTCATTCTTCGAATCTATGCGCTGCGATCTACTATTTTTATCAAACATAAGTTCTATTCTAAGGCATCGAACCCCGGAATCTATTCCTTTTTTTTTTTTGATTTCCCATTCATTGATTATGAATCTAGAAAGAATATAGAATAAGAAAGAGTCGACTTTAAATGAAGAAATAATAAAAATCTTGTTTCCATTTACAGATAATCTAATTGATCCAATTTGAAACTGCTTCGCGTTCTCGATGAATGCTAAAGTGAAACTTAAAAAAAAACAAAGACTTCAAGGAATAGTATTCCAATTTCGACTTAAAAGAACTCCCCTTTTTTTATTTATAGAAAAATTTTGATTTGCTATTGCATTTCAAAATACTTCAATTGGTACGCGCAAAAAATAGGACAATTTGGCAGCTTTTTGCTCAATTTGACCCAGGGTCAAATTCTCATCAGTACGCGTCAATGGAATGGCTCCCTGTCCTTTGATTTCCATATAAAGGATACGGCGAGGATAAATGCCTTCTTTAACTTCTATTCTGATCGACTGAATATCCTTCATACGGAATCGTAGGAAGATGCGACGCTTTTTCCCAGGAAATCCCCAACGAAAAATACACACTATTCCTTCTTTTAGATCGAATCGATCATAGCCACTCCCCACATTCCAGGAAATTGTGCACCACAAATAGGAACTAATAAAGAGACCCGCGATCCCGTAGAAGGACATCACGATCCCTTGTGGAAAAAAAACGATTTGTTGATATGGAACTAAAGATATAAAATCCTTACCGAGATAGCTGGAAGTCCCAACTAAGACGAATCCTAATGAACCTAAAAAAAGGATCAAGGCCCAGAAGAAATTACTTAATTTTCGAGACCCCACTATACGTTCTATCCATATCTGTTCGGATCGCAAACTCATATTAGATCTAGTTGCCTTTTTTTTTAATCGGAATGGAGAAACTTTTTGTTTCCGAAGTAACTCTCATCAACTAGTGCCATTCGCATGTAACCCTTTCCTTTAGGAAGAATCGGAGTAATTCGTTGAATGGGTTAGGTATAAAATAAAAAAAGAATATGCCTTTTTTAGGATCTTCTAGAAATATCTATATACATATAGATAGAGCGACTTTCCGTTTCAGGCATCTGCCAACTATTTTGAAATAATTCAAAATGGATTTCCCTATATTGTTTGTATATTTCGAGCATCTATTTATGGATATATAAGAGCTGCTTCATTTATGTCCCTATGTTATACCATAACATACTCTACTAAATGCACATCCGTATTAGCTATATCTAAGTCTTGAAAAAAAAAAATGGATGAGATTTGAACCCATCAGATCTAAGAAATCTTGTTTTTTTGAACATGAAGAAATAAAGAAGCCATTGCAATTGCCGGAAATACTAGTCCTACTAACGGCACAAAAATAGAGGGTAAGTTATTGAGAGTTGTCATAGAATGGGTACCTCGATTGAATATTTAGACCTGTTATTACTATAAACATATCTTATACTAATTCTTAGTAGTATTCTATACTAATTAGTATATCGAAGTGAGTATTCTATATACTAGAAATCAAATTCTATATATATTATTATCTATTATTATCAACTAGAAATCAAACTGAAATAGAAAATAGAGAAATTCACGAGATTCAAAAAATAGAAATAAATTCAATACAATATTATCTTATTTCTCTTTCGATATGAAAGATATAAATATATGGATGATAATCCAGTCTTGTCTGAAAATTGAATTCAATTCCAATTTTGATATTCAAGAGTTAAAATGAATATCAAAATCGAAATAAAGAGTTTCTTCAAACTTGAATTTCAGAAATATTCCGTTATAATTTTGAATTCAATCCAGCAACACCAGTTATTAGTAAAAAAATAGGGGCTTAGGGAGAGATTCGAGTAGAAAGAAACTCTATATCGATATTTTCTCTATTTGAATTCGCGATACATACGCAACAAGAAGGAAAGACGACCTTTGGTTTCTTTTTCTTGCCTAATTTGAATTTCGCAGAAAAAAGAATTTTCTTTTTTACTTATGTTGTTAAAAGAGGTTTCTTTCCCGAGACCCCTAATCAATTAAAAAAGAAAGAATTTTTTTTAGAATTCTTTATAAAAAGAAAAATGGATTTTGACTTTGATTCTGATAAACTATCTATTAGTTTTGCTCGCTACAAAGAAAAAAAGGAACTCAAAAAGAAATGAAGTTAGGATTCCGTTAATTGAATTTTACTTCCAAGCAAAAAAGGAGTGAAGCCCAAATAACTCACTCAGAACACCCTTTAAAGGATTACGTGGTACGATTGAATCGAATAAGCCCTTATGGAATAAATATTCAGCCACTTGTGAATCCTCGGGTACTGTCTTATTCAATGTTTGTTCAATTACTCTTTTACCTGCGAATGCAATGTATGCATTAGGTTCGGCGA